CAAGCAAAGCTCTTCGCATTGCAATGCCTATTGTGTCCGCCTGTCCTTTCATAAGCGGAGACATAATAAAGCGTCCATAATAAAGACGTTTACTGTCTGTTCTTGATTCAACACACTTCCACTGTAGTGTCCGAGTAGATACTGTTACTTTCTCTCGAACCATAGTCAAAATCTTTTATTTGATTGAATTATTTATTTCTCTTGTTTCTCTTGAAATTTCTTACCTGTTTATTTCTACACACGTCTTTTTTTCGGAGGTCTGCAACCATTATGTGACATAGGGGTTACATCTCGTACAAAAGTTATATAGTATACCACTTCTACGAATAGCTCGTAATGCGGCGTCTCTCCCGAGACCGGGACCCCTTATCATGACTTCTGCTCGTTGCATACCTTGATGACTACTGTACGAATATCATTTGCTGCTGCAGTTTGAGCGGCAAAGGGTGTCCCCCTTCTCGTACTCTTGAATCCGAAGGTACCGGCCGAGGACCAAGAAACCACCCGACCCCGTACATCTGTAACCGTGACAATGGTATTATTGAAACTTGCTTGAACATGAATAACTCCGTTTGGTATTCTACGTGCACTTTTACGTGAACCAATACGTCCATTTCTACGTGAACTGATTCTCGGTCTAACTTTTGCCATATTGTATCGTTTCATAAATATGAGTCAGAAATATATGGATATATCCATTTTATGTCAAAACAGCTTCTTTATTTGTATGCTGGGCCTTTTAGTGAGCCTGATTATCCTTGTCTTTGTTTATGTCTCGGGTTGGAACAAATTACTCTAATGCGCCCCCGTCTACGGATTAGTCGACATTTTTCACAAATTTTATGAACGGAAGCTCTTATTTTCATATTTGCCATTCCTTAATCTGAATTCTGAATCTACTTCTTGGTAGAAAATAAGTTTCTTGAAATTTTTATCTCGAGTCGTAGTCGTATTGAATAATTGAATAAAAACTACCTAATCTTTTGAATCTTTGTTTCGGAGTCGATAAATTATACGTCCTCTGGTTAAATCATAACCACTTACTTCAATTTTGACTTTATCTCCTGGCAGTATCCGTATAAAACTACGTCGGATCTTTCCTGAAACATAACCTAGAATCATATCTTCATTATCTAACCGAACTCGGAACATGCCGTTGGGAAGCGATTCGGTAATTAAACCTTCATGAATCAATTTTTGTTCTTTCATTCCAGGTAAAGCCCCCTTAAAGTATCAACTAATGGAGGATAAACGATATTAGACAACTCACCCCCCCTTTTTTTTTTACAAATAGGAAGAGGTTTCGGATCCCATTTGGATATTAAAAGGATTACCATATATAACACAAAATTTCTCCGCCGATTCCTTCTAGTCGAGCCTCCCGGCCTGTCATTATACCCCGAGAAGTCGAAAGAATTACAATCCCCATCCCACCTAAAATTCTAGGAATTCGTTGGGAGTTAGAATAGATTCGTAAACCGGGTCGACTGATCCGTTTTAAATTTAAAAAATTTCTATTTCTATAGGGTCTTTTCCTATTCCTTCTATGCCGCAGGGTTAAAACCAAAAAAATTTGGTTTTTTTCTCGATGTTTTCTGACGTTTTCGATAAAACCTTCTCGGAAAAGTATTTTAACAATATTTTCGGTAATATTAGTAGATGCTATGCGAACAACTCTTTTTCGATCCATATCAGCATTTCGTATAGACGTTATTATTTCAGCAATAGTGTCTCTGCCCATGATAAACTAAAAAATTAGGTGCCTCAAAATTGGATATAATTAACATGTTTTTCTTTTTTTTTTTTTTTTTTATGAATATGAATTTTTCAAGGTATATGCGTGAGACACAATCTATGAATTAATCTAGTTCTTAATCTATATTCCTTTCAAATAAATACTCTAAAGAATATCCGGATCTCATTTTATAATACCTCGGGAGCTAATGAAACTATTTTAGTAAAATTTAATTGTCTCAATTCGCGGGGGATTGCGCCAAAAATTCGAGTTCCTTTTGGATTTCCTTCTTGATCAATCACAACTGCAGCATTGTCATCATATCGTATTATCATACCGCTGTCACGTTTAAGTTCTTTACAGGTACGAACAATTACAGCTCTGACTACTTCTGATTTTTCTAGGGGCATATTTGGTACTGCTTCTTTGATCACAGCCACAATAACGTCACCAATATGAGCATATCGGCGATTACTAGCTCCTATAATTCGAATACACATCAATTTTCGAGCCCCGCTGTTATCCGCTACATTTAAATGGGTCTGAGGTTGAATCATATGAATTTTTGAGTTTATTCTTCCAATGCAAAGGATGAAGAAAATAAAAGAAATACTGTTTGTCCAAAAAAAGAAACCTGTGGTTTTGTTTCATTCCCAAGACTCATTTCTGCTGGTTCTACGTTTTTATCCCGAAATAATAAATTGAGTTCGTATAGGCATTTTAGATGCTGCTATTAAAATAGCCCTTCTAGCTATATTTTCGGTT